TTTTATTTTTTTTGTGTTGTTTAAAGAAATTTTAAATCCATTGGACTTAAATAATAAAATGTGTTTAAATTTCTTTAAAAAGTTATTTTAAGTGATGATGATAGTCGGAATATAATAAGAACTTAATAATAAGTATAACCTTTTAAATATATAAGATCTTATAAAAAAAAGATTTATTTACATTATTCGTATAAATTAACATCTTTATTTATATAAGGTATAAGAACCTACACGAGAAAATTAGAAAGGGTCATAATAATAAATACATAAGAGGTGTATTCCAATATGTTTAGTTAATTCAAATAAGGTAAATATATTATATTAAATATTTATTATATATTATAGTATAATATTCCTACAATGTAGATTCCATTTATAGGGAAAAGAAAAAATGGAATCTACATTGTAGGAATAGAATACTATAATTGTAATCCAATGCTTTGGAAAAAAGAATAAATCGAGTTTTGGGCAAAAACTTTTTCCTTAGGAAAACACGAGTTTTATTTTCTTTTGCTTAAATTGTCGTGAGTTTTGGTTTTATAATTTAATTAAAGTTTTTTGTTCAGTTAATTTTATTTATTTAAATAAATAAATATATAGTATGAATAATAAATTTTAAATTGATCCATTAATTAAAATTATGAATTAAATTAAAAGTTTTATTCTTGCTTATTATGTTTATTTTGACATTAATTTATATGTGAATTTATGTTAATTGTTTTATTTTCTTAACGGAAATTGATTAATTATAATTACAGTAAATGAATTTATTGATATTAAGTTATTTTAGATTTGGTAAATGTTAAAATGTTTAGTAAAGGCTGTGCCAGCATCTGCGGTTAAACAGCGAAATTAAATAAACATTATTGGCTTTAAAGTAATTAATATAAATTATTTATATGGATGGAGATACTTTAAGGTGAAATGTTAAAATATCTTAAATTTATATATATATATATTTGAAGTATGATTAATTATGAAGTTGAAAATATAAACTAGGATTAGATACCCTATTATTTTTATGGTAAAATTGTGAGCTGGAGTATTAGTAGCTATAATCTTAAAACTTAAAGAATTTGGCGGTATTATAATCTATTTAGAGGAATCTGTTAAGTAATCGATAGTCCACGTTGAACCTTACTTATATTATTTCTTGTATATCGCTGTTTAAGAAAATACTTTTAGGTAAATTTTCTAAATATTTAAGGGGATAATATTTCAAGTCAAGGTGCAGTAATATATGAGTTGATTAATGGATTACAATAAAATGTATTTATATGGATTATAATTGAAAAATAATTTGAAGGTGGATTTAATTGTAATTATAAAAAGATTATTATAATGATTTAAGGCTCTATAATGTGTACACATCGCCCGTCACTCTCATTAATAAGATGAGATAAGTCGTAACAAAGTAGGTGTACTGGAAAGTGTACCTAGAAAGAATTATTATTTAAATTGTTAACAGGTTAAACTTAAAGTTAGTATTTTCATTTACACTGAAAATTTTATTGTGCAATTCAATATAATCTGATATTAATTAAATTGTTTAATATATGGTTTATAAATAGAGTTAATTAAGTAAATATTTGTTATTGTAGAATTAATTGAAAGGATAAATATTACTATAAGGTATAAGTACTGTAAAGGAAATTGGAAATCTTAATATAATTAAATAAAGTAAATTTTAATAATTGTATCTTGTGTATCAGAGTATATTAAAATAGATAATTTATTTTTTATTCTCGAATTTAAAAGATTTAATTAGGTTAATTGGTTATTGTATCATAAATATTAATAATACTTAATTGGTAATGAAATGTTAATCGTTTTTAAGGATATCTAGTTTTTTAATAAATGAATTTAATTCAGAGCATCTAATTTATTTGATAAATAATTATTAAGATATTTTAGGTTCTTAACTTTAAAGGGGAATATCTTTTTAAAGGAGGTTTATAATAATATAGTTTTTAGAATTTTATAAATTTAAGATTTGTTATTGATTTAAGGATATTAAAATTTAGTTCTTGTTTTGTACTATTTAATTGTTATTATTTAATTATTTTTATTAAAATATTAGATAAGATTAAGAAATTTTAGAAAAAATGATTTAATTAGTAAATTTAATATTAATTGTGTAATGTGATGAAGTGTTAATATAAAGAATTAGGCAAATATTTTACCCGTCTGTTTATTAAAAACATAGTTTCTTGAGTTATGTAAGAAATTTAACCTGCCCACTGAAGAATTTTTGAAGGGCCGCAGTATTTTGACTGTGCAAAGGTAGCATAATCATTTGTCTTTTAATTGAAGGCTGGAATGAATGGTTGAACGAGGTAAAATCTGTTTTATTTTAATTTGATTGAATTTAAATTTTAAGTGAAAAGGCTTAAATGTTATTAAGGGACGAGAAGACCCTATAGAGTTTAATATATTAATTGATTAATTAAGTTATATGAAAGTTTTTAATTATTAAGAAGTATATTTAATTGGGGTGATTGGAAGATATAAGAACTCTTTTTTGAATTTAATATTATATATAATTATAGGATCCATATTTAGTGATTAGAAGGTTAAATTACCTTAGGGATAACAGCATAATTTTTTTTAAGAGTTCATATCGAAAAAGAAGATTATGACCTCGATGTTGGATTAAGATAAATTTGGGGTGTAGATGTTCAATAATTAGGTCTGTTCGACCTTTAAAATCTTACATGATCTGAGTTTAAACCGGTGTAAGCCAGGTTGGTTTCTATCTTTAAATTTATTAGATATCTTAGTACGAAAGGACCAGGTATTTGAAATAATTTTTATTTAATTGAGGATTATTAAGTTGTACTATTTTGGCAGAAAAATGCTATAGATTTAGAATCTATAAATATAATTGATAATTATATATAGTAAATGTTGAAAGTTGAATTGTTTATAATAATTATAGTTTGTTTAATTTTGGTAATTTTTATCATAGTAGGAGTTGCATTTTTTACATTATTGGAGCGTAAAGTTTTAGGGTATATTCATCTTCGTAAAGGTCCTAATAAAGTTAGATATTTAGGTATCTTACAACCTTTTAGTGATGCTATTAAGTTATTTTGTAAGGAACATATTAAACCTTTAATTTCAAATTATTTATTATATTATATATGTCCTGTATTTTCCCTTTTTTTATCTTTAATTTTATGAATATTAATACCTTATTCAAGAGGTTTATTAACATTCAATTTAGGTTTATTTTTTTTTTTAGTTTGTACTGGGATAGGAGTTTATACTATTATATTAGCTGGATGATCTTCTAATTCTAATTATGCTTTATTAGGAGGCCTTCGTGCAGTAGCACAAACAATTTCTTATGAGGTGAGATTGGCTTTAATTTTATTATCATTTATTTTTTTAATCAATAGTTATTCATTATTAGATTTTTTATATTATCAAATGAGAGTTTGATTCTTATTTTTTTCTTTTCCCTTATGTATCATTTGATTTATTTCATGTTTAGCTGAAACTAATCGTAGACCTTTTGATTTTGCTGAAGGAGAATCAGAATTAGTATCAGGATTTAATGTTGAATATAGATCAGGAGGATTTGCTTTAATTTTTTTAAGAGAATATTCAAGAATTTTATTTATAAGTATATTTATATGTATTATTTTCCTTGGCTCTGAATTAAATTCATTTATGTTTTATTTAAAATTAATTTATATTGCTTTTATATTCATTTGAGTTCGGGGGACATTTCCTCGATATCGATATGATAAGCTTATATTTTTAGCTTGAAAGAGATTTTTACCTTTATCATTAAATTTTTTATTTTTTTATTTAGGATTAAAAATCTTCTTTTAAAGGCTTAATTGAGTAAGGGAAAATAAGTTAATAAGGGGGTTAAACCCTTTTATTATGATTTCAAGACATAATCTTATTCATTAAGTTTTAACTTACTTATCTATAAAGAGTATAATCTCATAATTTAATAATTATAGGGTTAAGAATGTAATAAAGAAAATATAGAATAGTAAGAATTTGTCCTGTTAAGATAAAAGGATTTTCAACAGGTCGTCTTCCAATTCATGTTAAAAGGATTACAATAGTAATTATAATTCAGAATAGAAATTGATTAATAGGATAATATTGTAATCCACGTGAATTTATTATGGTAAATGGTATAGTAAATAGAATTGCAATTGATATAACTAGAGCAATAACACCTCCTAATTTATTAGGAATAGAGCGTAAAATAGCATAAGCAAAAAGAAAATATCATTCTGGTTGAATATGAACAGGAGTAACTAAAGGATTCGCAGGAATAAAATTATCTGGATCACCTAAAATATATGGTTCTTTAAGGGATAAAATTGTTAAAAATATTAATAGGCAAGTAAAACCTAAAATATCTTTAAATATAAAGTAAGGGTGAAAAGGAATTTTATCAATATTTCTATTTACACCTAAAGGGTTATTTGATCCTGTTTGATGAAGAAAGAGTAAATGAATTATAACTATTGCTGTGATAATAAAAGGTAAAACAAAGTGAAATGTAAAAAATCGATTTAATGTTGCGTTATCTACTGCAAATCCTCCTCAAATTCACTGAACTAGATCAGTTCCTAAAAAGGGAATAGCTGATAATAAATTTGTAATTACTGTAGCTCCTCAAAATGATATTTGACCTCATGGTAAAACATATCCTATAAAGGCTGTAGCTATAACTATAAATAGGATAATTACTCCAATAGTTCAAGTGTAGTAAAGTTTATAAGATCTGTAGTATAAGCCTCGACCAATATGTATATAAATACAGATGAAAAATATAGAGGCACCATTAGCATGTAAGATGCGTAAGAGTCACCCATAATTTACATCTCGACAGATATGAATAATACTAGAAAAAGCTAAATCAATATGACCTGAGTAATGTATTGCTAAAAATAATCCTGTAATGATTTGAATTATTAGACATAGACCTAGAAGAGATCCAAAATTTCATCATAACGAGATATTTGAAGGAGTAGGTAAATCAATTAAGGCATTATTTGAAATTTTAATTAAAGGATGATTTTTACGTAAAGGTTTATTCATTAATTTATTTGTCGTAAAGGACCTTTAAAAATATTAATAATTTTTACTACTGCAATAAGAGTTAAGAATAAGTAAGAAGCAATTAAGATTATAATTATGTTAATTGGTTGATTATATATTTTTAATAAGAAGTTATTAGATAATAAGTTTAAATTTATATAATTATCTATACTTTCACATAAATTTAAGGTAAGATTAAAGTTAAAAAAATAAATTACCATAAAAATAATAGGAAAAAAAAATAAAATTAATAAGATTTTATTAGAGTAAAAAAATATTTCATTTGAGGCTAAGCTAGTTACGTATATAAATAAAACAAGTATTCCTCCTAAATAAATTAAAAGTAGGATGTAGGAAAATCAGAATCTTATAGATATAAATCCTCTAATTAAGCATAAATTTAGGGTTTGAAGAAGAAGGATGAATCCTATAGATAAAGGATGATTTAGAAATAAAAAGAATATTCTTAATATTAAGCTGGCTCTTAATAATAAATTTATAATATCAAAGGATAGTTTAAATAAAATATTAATTTTGGAAATTAATGATAAGAGTTTTTTTCCTTTGAAGTTTTAAAAGTGAAACTTATTATTGGTTTACAAGACCAATGTTTTACTTAAACTATTAAAACATTAATGTTAATATGTTTATATTTTATATTTATTTGTGGTTTATGAACTTTTACTTCTAAACGTAAACATTTATTAGTAACTTTATTAAGTTTAGAATTTATTGTATTAGTTTTATTTATTATTTTGTATAAATTTGTGGTAATAAGAAGAAGTGAATTATATGTAACTATATTTTTTTTATCTTTTGCAGTTTGTGAAGGGGCATTAGGATTATCCATTTTAGTATCTATAATTCGAACTCATGGAAATGATTATTTTAATTCATTAGGGTTATTACAATGTTAATATATATACTGTATATTTTTTTTATAATTCCTTTATGTTATATACAAATAAGTTGATATTTAGTACAAAATTTATTATTTATAGTGTTTTTATTATTTTTAGTTAATATTGATTTTTTTTTTTGAGGAAGATTAAGATATGGATTTGGTCAGGATTATTTATCATATGGTCTGGTATTATTAAGATTTTGAATTTGTATTTTAATAATTTTAGCAAGTTATTCTGTAGTTCGATATAAATTTTATATAACTTATTTTTTAATTATGATTTTACTATTATTATTAATATTATATTGTACATTTAGTAGCCTAAATATAATTATATTTTATTTTTTTTTTGAAGGAAGATTAATTCCTACTTTATTTTTAATTTTTGGATGAGGGTATCAACCTGAACGATTACAAGCAGGAGCATATTTACTTTTTTATACTTTATTAGCTTCTTTACCATTATTAATAGGTATTATGTATTTTTACAATAGTTTTAATTTTATTGATTTTTCTTTAGTTTATAAGAGTAATTTTATAAATTTATATTTTTATATCAGAATAATTATAGCATTTTTAGTTAAAATACCCATATATTTGGTTCATTTATGATTACCAAAAGCACATGTTGAGGCTCCAATTTCAGGTTCTATAATTTTAGCTGGAGTTTTATTAAAGCTAGGGGGATATGGCTTGTTACGAATTTTTGAATGTTTGATAGAAATTGGTATATTAATTAATATATTTTGATTATCTATTAGATTGGTAGGTAGTTTTTTTGTAAGTTTGATATGTTTACGTCAAGTTGATATGAAGTCTTTAATCGCTTATTCTTCTGTAGCTCATATAGGATTGGTAATTGGAGGATTAATAACATTAAATATTTGAGGTTATTATATAGTTTTTATTTTAATAATTGCTCATGGTTTATGTTCATCTGGACTATTTTGTTTAGCTAATATTAGTTATGAACGGTTAGGTAGTCGGAGTTTACTAATTAATAAAGGTTTATTGAATTTGATACCAAGAATAACATTATGATGATTTTTACTTTCATCATGTAATATAGCTGCTCCTCCATCTTTAAATTTATTAGGGGAAATTGGACTTTTTAATAGAATAGTAGGATGAATATGAATAGTAATATTATTTCTTATATTAATTTCTTTTTTTAGATCTGCTTATACTTTATATTTATATTCATATAGACAACATGGCATTTGTTATTCTGGAAGATACAGAAGAATAAGAGGTTATTGTCGTGAATATTTATTGTTAATATTACATTGAGTACCTTTAAATTTATTAATTGTTAAAAGAGAATATATGCTAATTTGATTTTATTTAAGTAGTTTAATTTAAAAATTATGATTTGTGGTGTCATAGATATAGAAATATTATCTTAAGTTATGAAATATATATCCTTATGTTTTATTCTATTTTTTACATTAATTTTTAATTCATTTTTAATGTTTATGTTCAGTTTATATAGAATTATAAATGAATTAATTTATTTTATTGAATGAGAAATTGTAAGATTAAATTCTACTTCAATTGTTATAACATTATTATTAGATTGAATATCTTTATTATTTATAAGTTTTGTTTTATTAATTTCTTCTTTAGTAATTTTGTATAGTGAAGATTATATAATAGAAGATGTTACTTTAAATCGATTTATTTTTCTGGTTTTAATATTTGTATTATCAATATTATTTATAATTATTAGTCCTAATTTAATTAGAATTTTATTAGGTTGAGATGGATTAGGCTTAGTATCTTATTGTTTAGTAATTTATTATCAGAATGTAAAATCTTATAATGCTGGAATATTAACCGCTTTATCTAATCGTGTAGGGGATGTTGCTTTATTAATAGCTATTGCTTGAATATTAAATTTTGGAAGATGAAATTATATTTTTTATTTAGACTGTATATTTAATGATTATGAATTAGGATTAATTTCATTTTTAGTAGTTTTAGCAGGCATAACAAAAAGTGCTCAAATTCCTTTTTCTGCTTGATTGCCAGCAGCAATAGCTGCTCCTACTCCTGTTTCAGCTTTAGTTCATTCATCCACATTAGTAACAGCTGGTGTTTATCTTTTAATTCGTTTTAATAAGGTTTTTCCAGTATGGTTAATAAACTTTTTGTTAATGATTTCTGTACTAACTATATTTATATCAGGCTTAGGTGCAAATTTTGAATTTGATTTAAAAAAAATTATTGCATTATCAACATTAAGACAATTAGGTTTAATAATAAGAATCTTATCTTTAGGTTTTGCTGAATTGGCTTTTTTTCATTTATTGACTCATGCTTTATTTAGGGCTTTATTATTTCTATGTGCAGGAATAGTAATTCATAGTATAAAAAATTTTCAAGACATTCGTTTTATAGGTAATTTATCTATTTTTATACCTTTAACTTCTTCTTGTTTTATAGTATCAAATTTTGCTTTATGTGGGATACCTTTTTTAGCTGGATTTTATTCTAAGGATTTAATTTTAGAGATTGTATCTTTAAGAAATTTAAATATATTTATATATCTTTTATTTTTTTTCTCTACAGGGTTAACTGTATGTTATTCTTCTCGCCTTTTTTATTATGTTTTATGAGGAGATTTTAATCAATTATCAGTATTTAAATTAAGAGAAGAAAGTTGAATAATAATTTATGGAATATTAGGTTTAATACTTTTTACAATTTTAAGAGGAGGAATACTGAATTGGATAATTTTTTTAACTCCATATTTAATTTGTTTACCAATAGTTATGAAAATTCTACCTATTTTATTTAGTTTATTAGGCTTATGATTGGGAAGAATTTTATTTAAATATACATTAAATTATTATTTTAGTATGTATAAATATTATAAAATAATAATTTTTTCAGGATCAATATGATTTATACCTTTAATTTTTACGAGAGGAGTAAGAGGTTTTCCTTTAAAAATAGGATCTAATATATTAAAATATTTAGATTTGGGTTGAAGTGAATATTTTGGTGCTCAAAATATATATTATATATTTATGAAGATTAGCAGTTTAAATCAATGATTTCAAATTAATAATTTTAAATCTTATCTAATTATTTTTTTTATTACTTTAACTTTAATTATATATATATATTATTCAAGTATCTTATATAGAGTATAACATTGAAGCTGTTATTGAGATAGATAAATTATCCTTGAATATATTTATAAAATTGAATATTTATTTTTACAGTGAAAATGTAATGTTTTATTATTTTAAACTATATAAATTGGTTAAGATGTAAATGGATTTAAACCACTTAAATAATAAGTTAGCAGCTTTTATTTGATTAACACATCTTCTTAATTGGAATATAATACTCAATTTTATCATTAACAGTGATAAACCTCTCATTTGGTTTCAATTAATCATACTTCAAATAGTGGTAAATAAGGATATTATAAATATCATATTATCAGGTCGAAACTGATTACAATTAATTTGTTTCTTACTTAAGTTAAGGAAAATTGAAGTAAGTTCAATACTTTTTGAATGCAAGTCAAATGTTATAATTAACTATACCCCTAATTAAGGTTTTATGAAGCTCATTTTAGAGATCCTTGATTTCATTCATGATATAAACCTATAATTAAGATTAATAAAAATAATATACTTGTAAATGTTCATGATAGTAAATTGGAGCTTAAAGGGGTAATTGTTATTGGTAAAATTAAAGCAATTTCAACATCAAAGATTAAAAAAACAATTGCAATTAAAAAAAATCGTAATGAAAATGGTAAACGAGAGGATGTTATAGGATCAAATCCACATTCAAAAGGGGAATTTTTTTCTCGATCTTCAATATTTTTAATTGAAAGGAGATTGGATAGAATTATAATGAGAAGGGAAAGTATAATAATAGTTAATGAAAAAATACTTAAAATTTGGATTATTTATTCTAAGAGATTTAGACTTTTTGATTGGAAATCAAGGGTACTAATTATACTAAATAAATAACTACCTCATCAATAAATGGAAATATATAAGAATAATCATACTACATCAACAAAGTGTCAATACCAAGTAGCTGCTTCAAATCCAAAATGATGCTTAGATGTAAAGTGTATAAATATTATTCGAATTAAACATGTAATTAGGAAGATAGAACCAATAATTACGTGTAATCCGTGAAATCCAGTGGCTACAAAAAATGTGGATCCAAAAATAGAGTCTGCGATAGTAAAAGAAGCTTCATAATATTCATATAATTGTAGAATAGTAAAATATAAACCTAATATAATAGTTATTATTATTCCTTGAATAGCTTGATTATAATTATTTTCTAATAAACTATGATGTCTTCACGTGATTGTAATCCCTGATGCTAAAAGAACTGTTGTATTAAGAAGAGGTACTTGAAGAGCATTAAAAGGGATAATTCCTATAGGTGGTCAAGAGGATCCTAATTCAATTGTAGGAGCAAGACTACTATGATAAAAAGTTCAGAAAAAGGATACAAAAAAAAAAATTTCTGAGATAATAAAGAGGATTATTCCTCATCGTAAGCCTTTTATTACTTCTTTGGTGTGATACCCTTGATAAGTTCTTTCTCGTACAACATCTCGTCATCATTGGATTGTGGTTAAAATTAAGATTAGAATTCCTGTAAATATTAATTTTTCATTAAATTCATAGGAAAATTTAATAAATCCTAATATTGCAATTAGAATTCTAAAAGCGGCTGTAATAGGTCATGGACTGTAGGTTACTATATGATAAGGATGATTTAAATGTATTGACATTATTCATTAACTTTATATGATAAGGATGATTTAAATGTATTGACATTATTCATTAACTTCTCTAGAATATAATGTACTTAAAACTGCAAATACATAGGATTGAATTATAGCTACAGCCGATTCTAAAGTTAAAAGTAATATTTGAATTAGGATTAATAGAGGTAAAATGGATATTAATATTATATTTCCTGTATTACCTAGTAAGGTTATTAGGAGATGACCTGCAATTATATTAGCGGCTAGCCGAATTGCTAAAGTGCCAGGTCGAATAATATTACTAATTGTTTCGATACATACTATAAAGGGTATTAAAGGACCAGGAGTTCCTTGAGGAACAAGATGAGCAAATATATAATTGAAGTTATTAATTCATCCAAAGAGTATTAAAGTTAATCATAAAGGTAAGGCAAAAGATAGGGTTATTACTAAATGACTTGTTCTAGTAAAAATGTAAGGAAATAATCCTATAAAGTTGTTGTATAAAATAATTGAGAAAAGCGTAATAAATATAAGAGTAGATCCTTTATTAGTATTACTTTTTCCAATAAGTAATTTAAATTCTTCATGAAGTTTAAAAATAATTAAGTTTCATAGAATAGTTTTTCGTGAGGGAATTAATCATATTGAGATTGGAATTAATAAGAGACCTAATAGAGTACTTAATCAATTTATTGATAAATTAATAATATTGGATGAGGGATCAAAAATTGAAAATAGATTAGTTATCATTTTCAATTTGAAGATTTTTTTGAAACGGAAAGTGAAAATAAGTGGGGAAACTTATTAAAAGATGAATAGAAGTTTAATAATCTGAATAGTTTAAGTGAAAGAAGAAAGAATAAAAATAAACAAAATCAATTTAAAGGTATTATTTGAGGTATAAAGAAATATTGAAATTTCAATAATTTTAGTATGACATGCTAGTGTTATTACTTTAACTAATTTCTTTTCATCAGAAGTAAATACCATATTACTATTTTTTGGTTTAAGAGACCATTACTTGCTTTTCAGTCATCTGATGATTCTGAAATGTTTAAAATTCAATTTATAAAGTTATTAATATACATTCTTTCAATTACAATTGGTATAAATCTGTGATTTGCACCACAGATTTCTGAACATTGTCCATAGAAGATACCAGGACGATTAAACCAGAAAGTTGATTGATTTAATCGTCCTGGTGTAGCATCTGCTTTTACTCCAATGCTTGGGATTGTTCATGAATGAATTACATCTTCTGATGTAATTAAAATACGTGTTAAAGTATTTATAGGTAATGCAGTACGATTATCTACTTCAAGTAGACGAATATTAAAAAGGTCTAATTCATTTTGAGGAATTATATAAGAATCAAATTCAGTATTCAGAAAATCTGAATATTCATATCTTCAATATCATTGATGACCAATTGTTTTTAAAGTTAATATTGGATTTAAGTTTTCATCAACTAAATATAGAATATGAAGAGAAGGTAAGGCAATAAAAATTAATACAATTGCTGGTAATACTGTTCAAAGAATTTCTAGGTATTGACCATCTATTACATGTCGATCAATTAATTTATTAATTATGAGGGTCAATATTATATAACCAACCGTTATTAGAATTATTATAATAATAAATATTGAATGATCATGAAAGTATATAAGTTGTTCTATTAATGGGGAAGCTCTATCTTGTAATCCTAAATTTGCATATGTGGCCATGAAATTCTAAAAAAAGTGATAATTAACTTTATTTATGGGGTTTAAATCCATTGCACTATTCTGCCATATTAGATAATGAATAAATGAATTATTAATTGGTAATAATAGTTAATTCATTATAGGTATGTTCTGAAGGGGGAAGATTATGTATTCATTCAATTGATCTATTTATTTGAGATGAGAAGAGAATTATTCGATTTGAACTTAATCTTTCTCATAAAATGTAAATGAATATCATAACTGCAATAAAAGAAATTATTGATCCTATAGATGATAAAATATTTCATGATGTATAAGCATCTGGATAATCTGAATAACGACGAGGTATTCCTGCTAATCCTAAGAAGTGTTGAGGAAAGAAAGTTATATTTACACCTACAAATATCGTAAAAAATTGACTTTTTAATCAGTTAGGATTTAATGATAAGCCTGTAAATAAGGGATATCAATGAATAAATCCAGCTATAATAGCAAATACTGCTCCTATAGAGAGAACATAATGAAAGTGAGCTACTACATAATATGTATCATGAAGAATAATATCAATTGCTGAATTGGCTAAAATTACTCCTGTTAATCCACCCACTGTAAATAGAAAAATAAAACCTAGTGCTCATAAAGAGGCTGGACTGTAAATTATTTTTGTACCATAAATTGTTGCTAGTCAACTGAAAATTTTAATACCAGTTGGTACTGCAATAATTATGGTTGCACCTGTAAAGTAAGCTCGTGTATCAACATCTATACCCACTGTAAATATATGATGAGCTCATACAACAAATCCTAAAAAACCAATTGCTGATATAGCTCAGATTATTCCATAATTACCAAATGCTTCTTTTTTTCCTCTCTCATGAGAGATTACATGTGAAATTATACCAAATCCTGGTAAGATTAGAATATAAACTTCAGGATGTCCAAAAAATCAAAATAGATGTTGATAAAGAATAGGATCCCCTCCTCCAGCAGGATCAAAAAAGGAGGTATTGAGATTTCGATCTGTTAGGAGTATAGTAATAGCTCCTGCTAAAACTGGAAGAGAAAGTAGAAGTAAAATGGCAGTAATTCCTACAGATCAAACAAATAAGGGTACTTGAGTTTGATGTATATAAATTGGTTTTATATTAATTATAGTTGTAATAAAGTTTACTGCTCCTATAATGCTAGATATTCCTGCCAAATGAAGGGAAAAGATTGTTAGGTCAACTGCAGGTCCTGCATGAGCAATTCTAGAAGATAAGGGGGGATAAACAGTTCATCCTGTGCCAACTCCTGTTTCTACTATACTTCTAATTAGTAGAAGTAAAATGGAAGGGGGAAGAAGTCAAAATCTTATATTATTCATTCGTGGAAATGCTATATCAGGAGCTCCAAGTATTAAGGGTATTAATCAATTTCCAAAACCTCCAATTATAATGGGCATAACCATAAAGAAGATTATAATAAAGGCGTGAGCAGTAACAATAACGTTATAAATTTGATCATCACCAATAAGAGATCCTGGTTGACCTAATTCTGTTCGAATTAAAACACTTAGTGATGTTCCAAGTAAACCTGCTCATAATCCGAAAATAAAATAAAGTGTTCCGATATCTTTATGATTCGTTGAGAATAATCATCGTTGCAAAAACAATTTAATTAAGATAGGTAAAATGGCTGAGATAGTGATAAATTGTAAATTTATTAAGGAGAAATAATTTTCTTTTTTACCAGGTCTTATATTCATGATTAATTGATATTGGAATGCAATTCTAAAGGTGTAAATTTAAAATACTAAGACTTAAAGATAAATCTCTTTATTTATAGCTTTGAAGGATATTAGTTTATTTAACTTAAAGCCTTAATATGAAAGGGTAGTTAAGGAACAAATTAATATCCCTAAAAGTGAAACGGAAAGTGAAAATATTAATACTTTAAAATTATGTTTTGGCTTAATTCTTGTAGTTCAGATAATTTCAAAATTTGAAATTATGAGAGTTGTGTATATAATTCGTATGTAATAGAAAAGGGTTAGTAATGATGATATAATTAAAATTGTTGAAGTTACTATTATGAAATTCTGAATTATGAATTGAATTGTAATTCATTTGGGAAAAAAGCCTAGAAAAGGAGGTAACCCTCCTAAAGAAAGTAAACAAATGAATAGAATAAATTTAATTATTTTCTTGTTGTTTATGATATTAAAAGTCTGGGAAATATAAGATAATTTTGTTATATTTGTTAGGGAGATAATGGAGATAATGTTAATAGTGTAGGCAATAAAATATATAAATCATAAATTTAATCCTATAATTATAGTTGTTAATATTCATCCAATGTGATTAATTGATGAAAAGGATAAAATTTTCCGTAAAGAAATTTGATTGAATCCCCCAATAGCTCCTATTAAGGTAGAAAGGATAATTATAGTTTGAATAAAAAAGTTATTTGAAATTATATAGGAGATTAGTATTAAAGGGGTAATTTTTTGGATGGAAAAGATAAGGAAGCAGTTTATTCATGATAATCCTTCTACAATTATTGGAAGTCATCAGTGAAAAGGAGCACATGCAATTTTTATTAATAATGGAATAATAATCATATTATTTCAAATTCTGTTACTTAAATAAAATATTTCACATATATTGATTTTTACTAAAATTAGAAAGAGGAGGGATGAAGAGGCAATAGCTTGGACAAGAAAATATTTTAAGGAGGCTTCCGTTGAAAGTATATTTTGATTGGAAGAAAGCAAAGGAATGAAGGAGAGTAAATTAATTTCTAGACCTATTCATGCTCCTAATCATGAATTGGCACATACTGAAATTAATACACCTCTAATTAATGTTATTAAAAAGAGGATTTTAATCGAATTATTGGGCATTAGAAAAGAGATATTAACTCTATAAATGGGATATGAACCCATTAGCTTAAATTTAGCTTACTTTTCTACATTTTAGTGTATGGTGCACGAAAGATTTTGATATTTTAAGAATACAGTTTAATTCTGTTAAATGTAATAATGAAGGTAATTGAATTACATAATTTATCCTATCAAGATAACCCTTTAAAATCAGGCACTTCATT